AAAGTATCTTCAGCCCTTTCCACAACCACTAATTCGATTTTCCGTGGGGCTATCCAATCTAATTCAGGACCCGGTAATTAAACACTACATTAGTAGTGGAAGGGAATCAATAAATCTTTCTATGAGAGCCCTTCCACCATTCATCTGTCCTTGAATCCTAGAGGCAAGGATTTAGAGCACTTTAGCTTTCGAGAGCCAAACTTCCAGATGTTTCGAACCAAGCAAGCAAGTCTCAAGAGTCCTTTTACTTTGTTTGCTTCTGCTGGGGAAAAATTCAGCGAGTTATATCAGCAAAACGAAATAAGAGATTTCGAGTTTTTTCTTGATCAGGCGACACCCGGATTTGAACTGGGGAAAAAGGATTTGCAGTCCCCCGCCTTACCGCTCGGCCATGCCGCCAAAATGTATGATACCCTACAAAATAGATGAAAAAAGTCTCCCTTTGTTTGCGTCGAGTGGGGGATTCCGAAACTTCTTTTTTTATTGGACTTGCATCTTGAATCCCGTTTTCTGAAATTTAACCCCTGCCCGAAAAGAAAAAAATCCTTCGTTTTTTGGATTGGATCCATCCCTTCGGTTGTATGTATAGTATCTCAAAAACGAAATATCTAAAAATTTTCCCTCTCTTTTTTATATTGATATTGAAAAATGGAAAAACCAAATGTGGTTTTTCAGTTCCAAAAGCCAAAATTTAGGACAAATTGGAACCATTAACTATTAAATGGGACTGTAAATTCATGAACGATTCTTGGATTTGAATCCAAAATTGTCTTTTCTTAATCCTAATTCTAATTATATAAGAAAATCCAAATTGATACATAACTAATCAGTATTGATTCTTTTCCATAAAAAAAAATCCTTTCCAATTTCCATTATAACAGCAAATAGAAGTATATGTAAACCCCAGAACATAAATTGTTATACAAATATCTAATTGGATATCATATCTATATATGATGACTATAGAGAATTATTAGTAAATTGTAGTGCTTCAATTTTTCATTCAATAGATGGAATAGAAAATGGAAATTTTGATATAGCATAGCACGCGCTGTCCCGAATAGAACTTAAATAAAGGAGGAAACATAGATAGCTATCTACACATGGTTAATAAATACAAACTTTATTACTATGTTACGCCCTTCAATCGTATTCTACTAAAAAAAGAAAAAAAGGTAAAATAAAAGTATCTCTCTTTTATGCGAATCATTTGTTGAACAATAGAATCCATGAAAAAGTTAAGTGCTAAAAAAATATCAACTCTATATTTTTGATGATTATAATGTCTTTATATCATCGAACAGATGAAATCCGAATCCATTTCTTTTTCTGGTACCCAATCGGATTAGAGTATGTAATATCATAATAATGGTAGAAATGGAATCACTTTTTTTTTGATATTCTATCCAAAACTCCATAAGCCTAAGTGGCATTTATTAATTCCTTTCGATTTTCTATCTGTTCCAAATTCCAATTTGAATATAAAATTGTCTTTATTCCTCCGTTCATATGCATTTCATACATTCCATATACGGGGTGAGTAAAATTTCATGCGATTCAGTAAACAAAATAGAAATTCCATCATTGCTAAATCAATCCATATGATTTGATGAAGAATGGGTCAATAATGGAATTTTTTGAGAAAAGGGAAATTCAAAATGCTCGGGGATGGAAATGAGGGAATGTCTACAATACCTGGGTTTAATCAGATACAATTTGAAGGATTTTGTAGATTCATTGATCAGGGCTTAACAGAAGAACTTTATAAGTTTCCAAAAATTGAAGATACAGATCAAGAAATTGAATTTCAATTATTTGTGGAAACATATCAATTGGTAGAACCTTTGATAAAAGAAAGAGATGCTGTATATGAATCACTCACATATTCTTCTGAATTATATGTATCCGCGGGATTAATTTGGAAAACCAGTAGGGATATGCAAGAACAAACTCTTTTTATTGGAAACATTCCTTTAATGAATTCCCTGGGAACTTCTATAGTAAATGGAATATACAGAATTGTGATCAATCAAATATTGCAAAGTCCCGGTATCTATTACCGGTCAGAATTGGACCATAACGGAATTTCGGTCTATACCGGGACCATAATATCAGATTGGGGAGGAAGATTAGAATTAGAGATTGATCGAAAAGCAAGGATATGGGCTCGTGTGAGTAGGAAACAGAAAATATCTATTCTAGTTCTATCATCAGCTATGGGTTCGAATCTAAGAGAAATTCTAGAGAATGTTTGCTATCCTGAGATTTTCTTGTCTTTCCTGAATGAGAAAGAGAAAAAAAAAATTGGGTCAAAAGAAAATGCCATTTTGGAGTTTTATCAACAATTTGCTTGTGTAGGCGGAGATCCGGTATTTTCTGAATCCTTATGTAAGGAATTACAAAAAAAATTCTTTCAACAAAGATGTGAATTAGGAAGGATTGGTCGACGAAATATGAATCGGAGACTAAATCTTGATATACCTCAGAACAATACATTTTT